TCCTCATCTTAATTCATAGTAGGGCGGATTAGATATATCTTTAGATCATATCATATATAACTAGTCAATATCTAATATCACATATACATGTCTTTTTTCCATAACGTAAACAAACTATTCGTATCGGCGATTCACCCGGATTCTCAAATTATTTTTGAACCACCCAAGAGTTGAATTCTAGCCATTAGATTCCACATCCCTGGGTTAGACCCGCCCTTGCTAACCAATTTATTTTTTATGAATTTCGTTTTTTCACTTCTTCTTCTTTCTTTTATTTATCAGTATCCTACATGTAGATTGGATACAGGGATGATCCAAACCATTGCAGAGAAATATCAGTATTTGAGTGATTGAAACGTTCATGCAATTTTTCTATTAACATTTTCTTTTGTTCAATTGAACAAAAGAAAATGTTAATAGAAAAGGGGATAGGTATTCTCTAAATTAGAAATGGAATGGGTCATCAAAGAAGAATTTTCGGAAAAAGATCGTTATATCTTTCCCCTTTTGACAATTTCGCAAACCGATTCTCTCGAGTCACGCATCCATTACCTTGGCCTAAGAAAAAAAAAAAAATGACTAGTTTGAAAACTAGTCAATGATGACCTTCCATGGATTCGCCTATATAAGCCGCAGCTAACGTTGCAAAAATAAGAGCTTGAATACCACTCGTAAATAATCCAAGGAACATGACAGGTATAGGAACGACTGAAGGTACTAAAGAAACAAGAACAACGACTACTAATTCATCGGCTAATATATTTCCGAAAAGGCGAAAACTAAGGGATAAAGGTTTTGTAAAATCTTCTAAGATGTTAATGGGTAAAAGGATTGGGGTTGGTTGTATGTATTTACTGAAATAACCTAACCCCTTTTTGCTAAGACCCGCATAGAAATATGCTACTGACGTGAGTAAAGCTAAAGCAACAGTAGTATTTATATCATTGGTGGGCGCAGCTAACTCCCCGTGAGGTAACTCTATTAGTTTCCATGGTAAAAGAGCTCCTGACCAATTAGAAACAAAAATAAATAGAAACATAGTTCCAATAAAAGGAACCCATGGACCATATTCTTCTCCGATCTGGGTTTTACTAACATCGCGAATGAATTCAAGAATATATTCGAAGAAATTCTGACTGTCATTTGGAATTGTTTGTGGATTCCGAACAGCTATACCGGCTGAACCTAATAAGATAGCAATTACAACCCAAGAGGTAATAAGTACTTGGCCATGGACTTGAAAACCCCCTATTTGCCAATAGAAATGTTGGCCTACTTCCACACCGGATATGTCGTATAAACCTTTTAGTGTGTTGTTGGAACATGATAGAACATCCATATTGCCCTCTCACAGAAATCGAACTTTAAAAGGAATTATTTTGATTCAACCATCTCTTTTTTTACTTGCTTAGTTGAATTTTCTATTTTGGATACTAACTAATCACACGGCATCTCCAGTCATTTTGATCTCTTTTATGCGATTCAAAAGTAGTAACCGATTCCATAAATCTCGGGAGTTCGAAAAAGAATTTATTTCTGTTAATCTTATTATTAATCACGGATTTCGTATATAGCTAGAACGACCCTCACAAATTGCGAATACTAATTTGTTAAGAATTAATCGGATTGAAGCTATAGCGTCATCATTTGCTGGAATCGAAATATCCGCAAGATCGGGGTCACAATTTGTGTCGATTAAACAAATTGTTGGAATTCCCAAAGTAATACATTCTCGAAGAGCCGTATATTCTTCTTGCTGATCAACGATAATTACAATATCGGGCAACCCGGTCATATATTTTATCCCACCCAGATATGTTTGCAAGTGAGATAATTGTCTCTTCAATATAGCCGCGTCTCTTTTTGGAAGACGGTTTAGTCTCCCCGTCTTTTGTTCCGTTCTCAAGTCCCTGAACTTATGAAGTCTCGTTTCTGTAGTGTACCAATTCGTTAACATACCACCAAGCCACTTTTTATTAACATAATGACACCGAGCCTTTATTGCAGCCCGTGCTACTAAAGCAGCTGCTTTATTTTTGGTACCAACAATTAAAAACTGCCTCCCCCGGCTTGCTGCATCAAAAACTAAATCACAAGCTTCTGCTAAAAACCGCGCGGTTTTAGTAAGATTTGTAATATGAATACCTTTACGATTTGCATAAATATAAGGCGCCATCCTAGGATTCCATTTTTTAGTACCATGACCAAAATGAACTCCTGCTTCCATCATCTCTTCTAAATTGATGTTCCAATATCTTCTTGTCATTTCTCCCCACATTTCCGCTTTTTTTGAAAAAAAAAAAAAAGCGGCGAGGTGCCCTGAGCTAAATAATTGTTCCAACGGAACCTTTTCTTCTACCGGAGATTAGCCGTGTCGATATCCGATCCAAATCGCTACCGTCTATTTGTTATTATCTGTTTTTTCATGACCACATCAAAGGGCCTAGAGAATTTTTTTATTAAAAAACTACTTTTGACTTTTATTTTAGGAATCATTAAATACTCTAAATGATTGTTCTGGTGTAGTGTGGAAATTGTTTGAAATGAAAGAATCAAATAATTCTCTGTGGTGGAACAAAATATCTCGGATCTCCCCCTCGAAAAAGTTCTTATTCTTGGTTTCCAAAGGAATGCTTTTATGTTGCCTTGAACAGTGTACTAATCCCTTGAATCCGGTCCCGACGGGTATCATCCCGCCTATAACAACGTTCTCTTTTAGGCCTTTCAACCAATCGATACGACCACGGAGAGACGCTTTAGCTAAAACTCGAGCAGTTTCTTGAAAACTCGCTTCGGATATGAAACTTTGAGTATTCAAAGATGTTCTTGTTATTCCCAATAGGACGGCCCTGTAACAGATCGATTCTTCCAAAGCGCGCCCCGTCCGTTCCGCTCGCAACAATCCAATCAGTTCTCCAGGTAAAAAAACATTAGACATTCCATCCTCTGAAACCAACACTTTGGATGTTATTTGGCGTACAATAATTTCTATATGCCTATTATGGATTTGCACCCCCTGGGATCGATAAACCTTTTGGATCTTATTAACCAAAGAGATACGACTTTGCACTATAGTTAGCTCAGCCCCAATCAAGAATCCCCAAGGAAATCCAAGAATTCTTGTTATATGCTCGTTCCAACTCTCAACTCTTTTTTCTAGGTTCACCGATATTGAATCAACTGAACGCACTTCTAACACCTGTTCAACTTTTGGAAGACCCTGCGTTATATCACCGGATCTCGATTTTTCATAGATAAATGTAACTACTGTATCTCCGTCATAAAGGATTTCTCCATAATGTCCATGAACAGTTGCTCCTGGAGTGGCCAAATAAGGCTTAGCAGATCTTATTACTACAGAGTCAAGTTGAACAATCAAAACTTGACCAGATCTTAGGTATGGTCCATTTTTGGCTATACATACATTTTCACAAATAAACTGTCCAAGACTAATTATTGAAGATATTTCTTCACAAGAATTCTCATAATTATTATGAGGGAGAAAATACCAACTCAAATTGAATGAATTCAAAACGATGTTACTGCGGGGATCCGGATTAGAAATCCTCCCGCTTTCATCCATTAAATAATATTGAAGTACTTGAAAAGCCTGTTTTAAATTTTCAACTTGCAAATATTTAGTTAGCAAGACCTGATTATGAGTCATAAAATAGTAAAATGAATCAAAATTCAAAACTGGAAGGGCTGTTCCTAAAGGGCCGCTTGAATTTCTAATTTGAACTATAGCATTTTTTTGAATTGATTCTTTTATCACATTCGGAGATTTTACATCATTGAATGGCCCCATTCGAAAACAATTAGATGAGGACAAAATCATCAAAGATGTGCATTCCGTATTTTTATTTAACAAGGTCCGAATAGTTCCGTGATTTTGCCTAGGCGATTGTTTCATCTTTGGCTTGGAATAAAAGGGATTTATATTAGGGTGATCTGACACATTATGAGAGATCAATCCTGATCCTGACGGATCATTCCTTTTTCTCGGATACAAAATATGGGATTTCACTAAGTCGATTCTTAAGAAATTTCGAATCCGACCTTTTGCTCTTATTTCAACAAAGGAAGCGTGGGCCTCCTCGGCAGAAGCACTTTTTTTGTCTTGGTCCCAATTCAAAATGAAACAAGTCCGAACTAATTGAATACTTGTGTCAGAAATTTCCCGAATTGGTTTTCCATTTCCGTAAACAATATAATTGACAATTTGAAGTTGCATATTATCCTTTTCTTGGAACAGATCCGGAGGGAAGAGTGTTGCTAAATTGAGACCGTCCGCTATTTCATATGTCACTACAGGTCGAACTAAAACAAAATGCTTTTTCTTAGTAGGTGTGATCCTTTGGACATAGATCCAATTTTTCCATTTTTTTGATTCCTTAGAATTTCTTTTTCCTGGTCCCGGTGGTATCAAGATGCCACTGTGCCAGGATATCTTATCTGTCTCTCCAGGAAAATGGATATTTCCAGAAAAGATTTGAAGTTCAATCCCCTTTTTTTTTCTCTCCACTCGAACTAATCCGCCCGCTCTGCTTCTTGTATTTAAAGCGATTCGTGTATCTACCCCAATTAGACTATTGTTCCGTACCATTATCGAAGAAGACTCAGGTAAAATATGTACTTCTTCGGGAATGAAAAAAAATCGATCTATTGTCATTTGGTATTTTGGCTTAAATTCTTTGATTCCTCGATAATCAACCAAATCCTCTTTTTTAACGATTGAGTGCATCCCCATAGTCCCATATTTAGTAATTCCCGAACTCTTTCTTCTGTATCGAGGATCATCAAAAAAAGCAAGAATACTATTTTTCCGGAAAATACCATTTATGGGCAGTTCAATCGAAATACCTGAATGGGATATTAGTTCTTTCTCTCGTTCTTCACTCGATTGGACTGGAATAACAAGTCGATTTCTTCTCCTTTTTGCCAATAAATCAGAATTCTCACGTAGAATCGAAGGATATATCAGATTACAATGAAAAGTACATATCATTCGATTCATTTCTGAATAATCAGGACTCCTATCGTCTTTTTTTTTACCAGAAAAAGAAGAACTAAAGAATTTTGATCTGATTTGATCATTATTAGCTGAGAGACTAGAAAGATATATTCGTTCTCTTTCTGTCGAACGAAGATTCATTTGATCTTGATCCTTGTGGAGTGAAAACGGAGCTCCGCTGGATCTGCACGAACCCCCTGATAATATCCATAAATGACTTGTTTTTGGTAAAAGATGGACATTGCTATATGTAAATTCGGGTGCATGATACACATCGGTACTCCAGTGCATTTCTCCCTCAGAGTCCGAATAAATATGTTTTCGAACCCTTTCTTTAAACTGGAAAGTAGATGTTCCCGCGCGAATCTCGGCAATGACTTGTTCTGATTCTACATATTGATTATTTTGAACCAAAAGAAAACTTTTTGGCGGAATAGTCACGTTATGTAAAATATCTTCACTCTCAATAGTTACATCCAAGTCCATAGAACAGAGAAGGGCAGGATGCCCATGACGCGTACGTGTGGGATGAACCACGGCCTCATTGAATTTAATTTTTCCATTGGAGGGGGCCCGCACATGTTCTGCAGTACCACCTGTGAATACTCCGCCAGTATGAAAAGTTCTTAATGTTAGTTGAGTACCCGGTTCTCCAATAGATTGACCCGCAATAATGCCTACAGCTTCTCCCAATTCGACCAGGTCACCGTGGGTAGGACTCCTACCATAACATAATCGACAGATCCAAGATGTACTTCTACAAGTAAAGGGGGTTCGGATGGATATTGGTTGGATTCGAAAGGTTATGAATCGATTGACAAGTCCAATTCCAATATCTTGATTTCTAATGGCAATACACCGTGAGCCCATATATATATCGTCTGCTAATACACGACCAATTAATGTTTGAATAAAAATTCTTTCCGGCATCCTCCCATTTTGAGGACTCACAGAAATCCCGCGGAGGGTTCCACAATCTGTTCTACGTACAACAATGTGTTGAACTACTTCAACAAGTCTGCGCGTAAGATATCCAGCATCAGATGTTCGTACAGCAGTATCCACAACTCCTTTGCGGGCTCCGTAGCAAGAAATGATATATTCTGTTAACGACAGTCCCTCGCGTAAATTGCTTTGAATAGGTAAATCAATCATTTGTCCTTGAGGATCCGACATTAATCCTCTCATACCTACTAATTGGTGTACTTGAGATGCATTTCCTCTGGCTCCCGAAAAAGACATTATGTGGACTGGATTAAAGGGGTCGGTCATCCTAAAATTAGGATTCATTTCTTGTCGCAAATATTCACTTGTAGCATACCATACTTCAATGGATTGGCGTAATTTTTCTACTGCGTGTACATTCCCGTAATGGTGGTGTTTTTCCAAAATCAAACTTTGTTGCTCAGCATCTTGTACTAACCACCCCTTAGAGGGTATCGTTAAAAGATCATCAATCCCTAATGAAATGGATGTCGCAGTGGCTTGCTGGAAACCCAGAGTCTTTACTTGATCCAGAATGTGTGATGTATATGCCATTCCGAAGTGATCTATTAATCGGCTAATAAGTCTTTTAATGGCAGTTCCATCTATTACTTTATTGTGAAAGACTAGATTGACTCGTTCGGCCATGAGTACCTCCATATTCTGATGAGTGGGATTCGACAATGAGTTTGAGTCAATAATTGAAAAACTTCCTTTTTCGATCTTAATTCACATAAAAATTCGGGAACTCGGGTCCCAGTTGAACTGGAGAGACCCGAATTCACACCGGTGTAATAGAATTACTTAACTGAGATACCATACGATTAGATACCATATGAGCGAGCTCGACAAAACCCTTGTATAGCTTCTTCCATTTCGCGAAAAAGAGAAATATGACCGACAGTTGTTCGAATGTATATACAAAGAATTTCTTTTTTTACACTTCTTACTATTAGATAGTGCCCATAAATCTCATGATAGGTTCCCAAGGATTCATAATGAACTTCGATGGGAACTTCTCTTGAAGCAATAACGCGTTGATCTAGTCGCCACCGAAGCCACAAAGGACTATCTAAATGGATTCTTTTCTGTCGATAAGCTCCAATTGCATCATAAGAATTACAAAAAAAAGGTTCTTTTTTTTTCCAGTTATTATCATAAATTCTTTCATTTTGGGAGTTGCTGCGATTCCATGGATTATACCTATTTGTACAAATGCCTCGGTGATTCCCACTCGTTAATATATATAGACCAATAAGCATATCTTGGGTTGGCACGGAAATGGGATCCCCCATCGCAGGAGACAAGAGATTCATATGAGAAAACATAAGTAAACGAGCCTCCGCCTGAGCCTCCAAAGATAAAGGTACATGAACAGCCATTTGATCCCCATCAAAGTCTGCATTGAATCCCTTACAAACTAATGGATGTAAACAAATAGCACGCCCTTCCACTAAAATGGGTTGAAATGCCTGTATGCCTAGTCTATGCAGAGTGGGCGC